GAAAGGAAGTTGATCGTGGATTATCAATAAGCCTGGAATTGATTGATTCTTCCTGGGTCGATGCCCGAGCGGTTAATGGGGACGGACTGTAAATTCGTTGGCAATATGTCTACGCTGGTTCAAATCCAGCTCGGCCCAAAAATTTTCGCCGATCCACCATGAAATGATATAATATAACCCATTTGTTGTTCTCCAGAAATGCCCGATCCCCCAATCCCCAATACGTAAGAGAGAAATTATTTTCTGATATATCTATACCACTATTTATTTACTCTATTTTTTCAACAAATTATGATCTTGCTAGTGATCTAGATTCATATCAGGATCTGTAAGTATAAAGTAAAGTTTAAGGAAAAGAGTAAATAAAAAAAACTTTTTTCATTGAAAGAGTGATTATCCAATTGATTTGGCAATAACGAAAAGATTACTAGTAATCCGGGTCGCTCTTACTAAAGTGCATATCCATATGGGTATCAATATATAACTCGCGGCTCTGTTACAACACGCCAATTCGAATCTAAATTGAAAGGGTTAGAATGAAATAATAAAAACATGTATACTTTATTTTATTATGGTTATGTTATTTACTTGGGATTGTAGTTCAATTGGTCAGAGCACCGCCCTGTCAAGGCGGAAGCTGCGGGTTCGAGCCCCGTCAGTCCCGACGGATCCAAATCCAATAAAAAAATATATCAATTCATCTCTCTATTTTTATTTTTTGTGAAAGGAAGTAAAAATTGCAGAATTTAATTCCCAACAGCGGTCCTTTTTTTCTTTTTCGTTTCACACTTATCATCAAACAAATGGGGGAATTTCCATTTCTTCGACTAGTACCGATTCGATTGATGGGAGAGAGACATATGTGGATTAGTACAATTATTGGTAGCATCAGATTCAGGATTCCAAGAGATACCGTACTGTCCTGGGTATCGCTTTTTCTTTTTCGATTACTCCCGATCCGTGGAATAGAGTAGAGTACTGTATGTTTCCGGGGAGTACATACATAAATGTAATTTGTACGATATAAAAAAAAAATTAGAATAGTTACTGCGATAGAATACTTTTCTTTTAAGATTAAAATAAAAAGTATATCCTTTTTTGGACCGATTTTCTGTAACCTCAATTTCGAAATTCACTAATTTGAAACAATATATCTCATTCAAATTTCGCATTGATCTTTTGATATATGCGTCCCGTTACTAATACAAGGAAAGAGGATATTAAAAAAGTAAAGATCAAACAAGGATCGCTTTTTTATTAGCCAGGGAACGAAATTTATTTTAGTTTATTAAGGGTTTTTTCCTTGAAAGAAAAAACTTTTTAAATTTCTATTAAATTTATATATAAAAAAATAGTTAATTTTATGGAATAGTCGATTTTTTTATGGCGGAACTCGTACTCGTCGTTATCGTACTTCTTTTGTTTTCCAAGAAGATTAGATCATTAAAAAAAGGAGTTTAGAACTTAACTCCTTCTTTTTTTTATTTAGTTTCTATTGTTTGTTGGGGTTTGTTTAGAACCAATGGTAAGTGTAAAATCGGTTAGATGATACTTTATCAGATGGTTGTACAAAGAGGGCGGTAGGTTATAGAAAAGAAAGAATGTAAAAGAATGATAAATAAATAAAGGAATTATTGATCGGATCAGGAATACAATTTTTGGTTCGGTATGGATAAAAGATCTTCCTATGTTATATTATTCAATTCTTGACGATTAATCGATTTGATAGCTCAGATATTGTTATTCATGATATTGATACGATTCGATATCATCGAGATGTAATTCATCCCATTGAATTTACAGGCGAAAGATTTATTATCTCTATGGGATTAACTCCCGAGTTATTGCGAATTAAAGAAAAATGAAACAATGAGATTATGGAAGTAAATATTCTCGCATTTATTGCGACCGCACTGTTTATTCTAGTTCCTACCGCTTTTTTACTTATAATATACGTAAAAACAGTCAGCCAAGGTGATTAATTTGAATTAAACTTGACTTTTTAGTTCTTATCAATAATTGAAGAGAAGAATACGATAGTATGGTAGAAAGAAATATCTGAATCTTTCTACCATACTATCTAGTATTGTTATTGTAGTGTATAAAGTTGTATTGTAATACAGGTTAATTTAATAGAGATCAATCTACGATAGTATCGTCATATTCCTATATATATAGGTATATATATATGTATATCAAATATATATTATATAGTGTCCCAATTCTATTTCTTTGGTTTATCTATTTGTATTTAATTTGTGTTGATTTCAATCAATTTGAAATAATCGAAAAGCGACTCTTACTATTCTTACTATTACTATTCTAATTCCTATAGTATTCTAATTCCTAGATTTCTGATTATTTTAAATATGAATACCGATCGAAAGAATCAATGACTTCTTCGATGGGTATAATAAAAGAAAATCAAGTAATCTTTTTATTAGCATTCCGACGAAGAAGTCATTGATTGAGCAATTGACAGATGCTCCATGGGAACTTC